GGGTATTGGTGCAACATTACCTATTGATAAATCCCTAACTTTAGGTCTTTTTTAAATTGATTCAATTGTGAAATAAAATATCACGACGTATGTATCTAGGGAACAGTCGCTTCAAAGTGAATTCTCCCTAGATACATCTATTCAATTCAATTATGAATCTATGCGAATTCCGAATATATGAATTGTCCTAAAGATTCAAAACCTATTTTGGCCTTTTTCTAAAAAAAGAGGAAAAAAGTCCAATGAATTTAAAACTTATTTTTCGGTAAATCAATTACGAAATTTTTTTCTAGAATGCCTAAAATTTGTTTGACGTCTTCTATGTGAAAATGCTCCATTTTCATAAGATCTTCTTGACTGTTATTCAAAAGGTCCAACAATGTATATATATTGGACCTTTTGAGGCAATTATAGATCCTGGGAGGCAATTCTGATTGGTCAATAAAAATCGATTTCAACGCCATTTTTTTTTTATTTTTTGTTAGTTTAGCCAATTTATCATAAAAGGTAAAAGGGGGTAAAGGAACCATGTGTTGATTGCCCTCTAAATTTAGATTTTCTTCTTTGGTATGTAAAAAGGGAATCAATAAATCAATCAAATTCCGGGAGGCTTCGTAAAGTGCTTCTTTAGGAGTTAAACTTCCATTTGTCCATATTTCGAGAAATAGTATCTCTTTGTTACCATTTTCATAAGAATGAATACTATGATTCGCATTTCGAACAGGCATGAATACAGGATCTATAGGATAACTTCCATCTTGAAAGGTATTTGGCGCTTTTATAAGATATCCGCGATTCTTCTCTATTTGTAATCCAATAACCAACTCAATGGGTTCCGTCAAGCTAGCTATATGCTGTGTATTATCGAGGATTTCTACATAAGGCGGTAAGATTATATCTTGAGCAGTTACATATCCAGGGCCCCTGACACAAATGGACGCTTCACAAGTTCCATAGAGATTACTTCTCAATACGATTTCTTTCAAATTCATTAAAATTTCATGTACTGATTCTTGAATACCCATTATGGTAGAATATTCGTGTGATATTTTCTCAGATTTTGCGCGTGTGATACATGTTCCTTCAATTTCTCCAAGCAAAGCTCTTCGCATTGCAATGCCTATTGTGTCTGCTTGACCTTTCATAAGCGGAGACAGAATAAAGCGCCCATAAAAAAGACGCTTACTGTCTGCTGTTGATTCAACACACTTCCACTGTAGTGTCCGAGTAGATACTGTTATTTTCTCTCGAACCATAATAATATTATTTGATCAGATCATTGAATCATTTATTTCTCTTGTTTTTCTTGCTTTGTTTCTCTTGCTATTCAAATATCTTCAATTTTTATTTCTACACACGTCTTTTTTTCGGGGGTCTACAGCCATTATGTGGCATAGGGGTTACATCCCGCACGAAAGTTAAGAGTATACCACTTCTGCGAATAGCTCGTAATGCTGCGTCTCTTCCGAGACCGGGACCTTTAATCATCACTTCTGCTCGTTGCATACCTTGATCTACTACTGCACGAATAGCATTTCCCGCTGCGGTTTGAGCAGCAAATGGCGTCCCTCTTCTTGTACCTCGGAAGCCACAAGTACCGGCAGAGGACCAAGAAACCACCCGCCCCCGTACATCTGTAACAGTCACAATGGTATTATTAAAACTTGCTTGAATATGAATAACCCCCTTTGGTATTTTACGTGTACTCTTACGTGAACCAATACGTCCACGTGAACCTTTTTTCGGTATAGCTTTTGCCATATTTTATCATCTCATAAATTTGAGTCAGAGATATATGGATATATCCATTTCATGTCAAAACAGATCCCCTTCTTTTTTTTATATCGGGTCTTTAACAAGGCTGATTATCCTTGTCTTTGTTTATGTCTTGGGTTGGAACAAATTACTATAATTCGTCCCCGACGACGGATTAGTCGACATTTTTCACAAATTTTACGAACGGAAGCTCTTATTTTCATATTTCCCACTCCTTACTTTAATTTTGAATCCACTTCTCTTGGAAGAAAATAAGTTTCTCGAAATTTTCCATTTCCAATCGTATTCCTACGAGATAAATAGTGAAGTTGAAAAAACACCTAATCTTTCGGATCTTTGTTACGGAGTCGATAAATTATACGACCTCTGGTTGAATCATAACGACTTACTTCAATTTTGACTCTATCTCCTGGCAGTATCCGTATAAAACTACGTCGGATCTTTCCTGAAACATAACCTAAAATCATATCTTCATTATCTAAACGAACCCGGAACATGCCGTTGGGAAGTGATTCAGTAATTAAACCTTCATGAATCCATTTTTGTTCTTTCATTACAGGTAAAACCCCCTTGAAGTATCAACTAGTGGAGGAACAACCTTATTAGACAACCCACCCCCTCTCTTGTCTTTTTTACAAATAAGAAGTTTCGTAGTGAATTCAGATATTAGAAGGATTACCATATATAACACAAAATTTCTCCGCCTATTCTTTCTAGTCGAGCCTCTCGGTCTGTCATTATACCCCGAGAGGTAGAAAGAATTACAATCCCCATCCCACCTAAAATTCTAGGAATTCTTTGATAGTTAGAATAGATTCGTAGACCCGGCCGACTGATCCGTTTTAAATTTAAAAGATTTCTATAAGTCCTTTTTCTATTCCGTCTATGTCGTAGGGTTAAAACCAAAAAAGATTTGTTGTTTTCTCGATGTTTTCTCACGTTTTCGATAAACCCCTCTCGTAAAAGTATTTTAACAATACTTTGGCTGATATTAGTAGATGCTACTCGAACCACGCTTTTTCTATACATATCGGCATTTCGTATAGAGGTTATTATGTCAGCAATAGTATCACTACCCATGATTAATTAAAATTATTGGTGCCTCCAAATTTGGATATAATCAACATGTTTTTCTTTTTTTTTTACGTATTTGTTTATGAATATGAATTTTGAAAGGTATATACGTGAGACAAAATCTACTAAATGAATCTTAATCTATTTCTTTTAAATACCCTACTATATATAACCATATCGTGGTCTCATTTTATAATACCTCGGGAGCTAATGAAACTATTTTAGTAAAATTGAACTGTCTCAATTCTCGGGCAATCGCACCAAAAACTCGCGTTCCTTTTGGATTTCCTTCTTGATCAATCACAACTGCAGCATTGTCATCATATCGTATTATCATACCGTTGTCACGTTTCAGTTCTTTACAAGTACGGACAATTACAGCTCTGACCACTTCTGATCTTTCTAGAGGCATGTTTGGAACTGCGTCTTTGATCACAGCAACAATAACGTCACCAATATGAGCATATCGGCGGTTGCTAGCTCCTATGATTCGAATACACATCAATTCTCGAGCCCCGCTGTTATCTGCTACATTCAAATGGGTCTGAGGTTGAATCATATCATTTTTTTTATCTGTTTTTTACAATACAAAGGTCGAAGAAAAAAAGAAATATTGTTTGTCCAAAAAAAGAAACCAGCACTCGCTATTTTTTTTACCCAAGGCCTATTTCTTTTTTATCCCGAAATGATGAATTGAGCTCGGATAGGCATTTTGGACGCTGCTATTGAAATAGCCCTTCTGGCTATATTTTCTGTTACTCCACCCATTTCATAAAGTATTCGACCTGGTTTAACAACAGCTACCCAATATTCGGGAGAGCCTTTACCTGAACCCATACGTGTTTCTGCGGGCCTTACTGTAACTGGTTTATCTGGAAATATACGGACCCATATTTTTCCACCGCGACGTGCATTGCGTGTCATTGCTCGTCGACCTGCTTCTATTTGTCTAGATGTGATCCAAGCGGGTTCAAGTGCCTGAAGAGCGTATTTACCAAAACAAATATCATTACCTCGATAAGATATTCCCTTCATTCTTCCTCTATGTTGTTTACGGAATCTGGTTCTTTTGGGGTTATAGTTGATGGTTTGTTTTGAATTCCATCTCTACTACAGAACCGGACGTGAGAGTTTCTTCTCATCCAGCTCCTCGCGAATAAAATGAATTCAAATTAAAGATTTTTAATTCAATTCAGATAGAATATAATTTGAATGAAGATATACATGTATTTAATAAGTAATATACTGAACTAAATCATGGATTTCATTTAATCTAGATCAAATCTATTATGAATTTTTATATCTTGTTTGTATAGATAACTAAATATATTAAATAACTTATTAAATAACATAACTATTTTTTTCTTATATTTATGTTATCTATTTTAGAATGTTAAAACGAATCTTTCTTTTGTTTTACTCTTTATCGTATTGGATTGACCCAAATTTAGCAATCCAAGAAAATAAAGTTTTCGCGGGCGAATATTTACTCTTTCCATTTCTATTTCAGTTCTATCATTAGTTCATAACTTTTCCGAATAGATGAATTGGTCTCTGGTCGGTTCCGCCATCCCGATCCATGAATCATTCGAATTCATTTTCACTAGAATCTTTTGAATTCACAGGTTCCGTCGTTCCCATCTCTTCTTACTTAATGGTTAGGTCTGAATTCTACAATGGAGCTATTAGTTCTTGAGTCAATATTCTTAGTCTTTATTGGCTCGAAGCTCTTGATTTTTTGTTCGATGAGCAGATCCATTTAATGTTAATGATTAATCCCTATTGATGCTTTATTACACAGCTTTTTTCTGAGATGACTCATAGACCTTACATATTGGAATTCTATATCATCAATATTCTTTTTCTTTCTTTCTCTCATCCTTCCATTTATCCATACCCTTTCTTTTTTATTTCGATTCACAACTTAGAAGCATATTTTATTAAAAAATAAGAAAAAAAGATTTCAGTTGCTACAACAATATGAACAATATATCATATCTTGACTGATTCTTTGGATCCAGATAATACGAAGTGATGAGTTGGTTATTACTTCTATAGTTATAGTTATTTGTTTATACCGTGGGGCTGGTTTTTTATACTAACCCTCAAAAAACCAACGAGTCACACACTAAGCATAGCAATTTTATCAA